ATGGGTTGACTGGTTAACAATAAATGTTTTGTGAATGTTTGTTGTTCTCGGTAATTTCGGTCAAATTGGTGGTTTTTAATAAGTTTTATGTCATACGAGCATTGAAAGATTGTAATACATGGGATATTATAGCGGGGTAAACATCTTGATAATATGGACTAGGTGCACTGTAATGGCTGGACACTTGAAATGTACAGAGAGTTGAAAATAGATAAAAGGTACCAAATGCCGGAAGGGCAAGGAATGGGGGGTCATGGGTGAGATGTAATACACCATCAACCATAGGTCTTGGAAAGATAACCGTGGGCGGAGTTGGACTTAGTGTGCCTGAAGTAACAACCACAGGTCTTGGAAAGTACAGTTGTGATGCAACCTCGATATAAGAGCCTGAAGCTGGACATGATAAACCTTTCGCGCAAGGATTGCTGATCTCTCGGGAGAAGTACAATAAGAAATATTGAGGGTAGGGCAAGGGTTATGTAAGATTAAGCAGGTATATGCATGCTTGTTACTCATGAGGTGGAGAATTTACTGTACTCTAATATAATGACATGTAGTTAGTGCGATTAAGAGGGTAATATCTATGATGATATGCATGGGGCAAAAAAATTAATGCACGATATACATAGGGCATAGGTTTACATTATATTAGGACAATAATGGGGAATATACATATGTATGTTCGCTGTTTTTTTACTTCTTCAGCAATGGGGGGGTAGGGGGGGTACCGGACGAAAGTGAATAAATGAGGGTAAATCTGGGGAATAGTTTATTTTGGCATATTCTAGTAATTTTTAGCCAGGTGGTAAGTGCAGAAGATAGTTTAGTAAAAATGTTGGCTTTGGGGGCCAGAGTCGGACTTAATAGTTTTCTTCTGATGACCTGCGGGTGTCCCCATCTTTAGTTTACAAAACTAGTGCTTTGTGGTGTTTAAGCTAGCAGAGCACTATATTGTGTTTTCAAATTTAGCGGTGATTGGTATGATGATAAATAGAAGGGTGAAGTAGGTGGTGGTGGCGGCTGCTCCGATGGCGTTTATTGGGTATGCTAGTGGTGTTCCTCCTGCTCATGTTAGGGCGCAGATTGTGGCTGTTAGTGTTCAGAATATGAATTGTGAGATTGGTCGATGGGTTATACTTCGTTGATTTGAAAAGTGAAGTTTTGGTATTATGGCAAGGCCTATGATTGCGAGTATTGCAAGAATTACGCCTGTTGCTTTGGCTGGGGGGGTTCGAAGGATGGCATAAATAAATAGAAAGTATCATTCTGGTTTGATGTGGGTTGGTGTAATTATTGGGTTTGCTTTTATAAAGTTTTCTGGTTCAATAAATAGGCTTGGGGCTGTAAGGGTAATTATGACTAGGATAAATATAACAAATACTCCAAATGAGATATCTTTTATGGTAAAATACGGGTGTAAGGGAACTATATCAGTGGTAGATTTTAGTCCAGTTGGATTGTTGGAACCTGAGTGATGTAGAGTTGCTAGGTGAATAGTAATGGTGCCTATGATTACAAATGGTATGATGAAGTGTAGTGTGAAGAGTCGTGTGAGAGTGGGGTCATCTACTGAGAAGCCGCCTCAAATTCATTCTATGATGGGTTTTCCGATGTGCGGGATGGTTGAGATAAGACTGGTGATTACGGTTGCAGCTCAGAATGATATTTGTCCTCATGGTAAAATGTAGCCTATAAATGCTGTGGTTATTAATAATAAGAGAAGGGCAATTCCGATGAATCATGTGTTTTTGTTCAGGTATGAGCCGTAGTAGATGCCGCGGCCAATGTGAAAATAAAGGCAAATAAAGAAGAAGGATGCCCCGTTTGCGTGAAGGTTTTGGATTAGTCATCCATGGAATACTTCTCGGGATATATATGATACTGAGTCAAAGGCTAATCGTACATCTGCTTTGTAGTGTATGGCTAAGAAAATGCCCGTGGCTGTTTGTGAAATGAGTATAAGTCCTAGAAGTGAGCCAAAGTTTCACCAGCTGGATAGACTGGTTGGGGATGGAAGATCTATTAGTGTTTTGGGTTTTCGACGGGTTGGCATATTTCTATAGTTGAATAACAACGTTGATTTTTCAGATCAAAGGTTCAAGCAGGTTTGATGGGAATAATGTACTTGGTTTTTTTCATTTCTTTAGGTTTTCTTTTTGGGGTTATTGGAGTAGCGTCTAATCCGTCTCCTTGTTTTGGTGCAGGGGCGTTGGTTGTTGCTTCTGGATTCGGGTGTGGCATATTAGCTGAGTTTGGTCATTCTTTTGTTGCTTTAGTTCTGTTTTTGGTTTATCTGGGGGGTATGTTGGTAGTGTTTGCTTATTCGATTGCTCTTGCTTCAGATGTGTACCCTCAAGCGTGGGGCAATTATGTTGTTGGCTTGTCTGGTTTTTGGTATTTTCTGGTTGCTATATTAATTGTATGAGCGGGGGGCGGGAATCTGGGATTTTTTGGGGTAGGTGGTGGGTTAGTTTATGCATTGGACTCTGGTTACGGTGGGATCTCTATGTTGTATTCGGTGGGTGGTGCTTGTCTTTTCTTCTTGGGATTTGGGCTATTGTTAACATTATTTGTTGTGTTGGAGTTGGCTCGGGTTGAGGGGTTTGTAGCTCGGAAGAGGGGTGGGTTGACTGGTTAACAATAAATGTTTTGTGAATGTTTGTTGTTCTCGGTAATTTCGGTCAAATTGGTGGTTTTTAATAAGTTTTATGTCATACGAGCATTGAAAGATTGTAATACATGGGATATTATAGCGGGGTAAACATCTTGATAATATGGACTAGGTGCACTGTAATGGCTGGACACTTGAAATGTACAGAGAGTTGAAAATAGATAAAAGGTACCAAATGCCGGAAGGGCAAGGAATGGGGGGTCATGGGTGAGATGTAATACACCATCAACCATAGGTCTTGGAAAGATAACCGTGGGCGGAGTTGGACTTAGTGTGCCTGAAGTAACAACCACAGGTCTTGGAAAGTACAGTTGTGATGCAACCTCGATATAAGAGCCTGAAGCTGGACATGATAAACCTTTCGCGCAAGGATTGCTGATCTCTCGGGAGAAGTACAATAAGAAATATTGAGGGTAGGGCAAGGGTTATGTAAGATTAAGCAGGTATATGCATGCTTGTTACTCATGAGGTGGAGAATTTACTGTACTCTAATATAATGACATGTAGTTAGTGCGATTAAGAGGGTAATATCTATGATGATATGCATGGGGCAAAAAAATTAATGCACGATATACATAGGGCATAGGTTTACATTATATTAGGACAATAATGGGGAATATACATATGTATGTTCGCTGTTTTTTTACTTCTTCAGCAATGGGGGGGTAGGGGGGGTACCGGACGAAAGTGAATAAATGAGGGTAAATCTGGGGAATAGTTTATTTTGGCATATTCTAGTAATTTTTAGCCAGGTGGTAAGTGCAGAAGAGTGTGGTAATAAAGATTATGAAGATGATTAGATAGTTTTTTAGAAGGCCAGTTTGTGTGGAGGTTAGTTTGGAAATATTAATGTTTGTTGAGTATATGAATTTTGGCCCGGTTTTTTCTAGTCAGATTAGGTCAATTAGTTGGGTTGATGTTCGGCTAAGCTTTAGGGTTGTTAGGGAGGCTAGTCGGTGTAATGTAATGCCGTATAGGGCCAGTTGATTTCAGATTTTATATGAGGTGTGTTTTTGAGGGGTTGGTGTCAGGCTTTTGTCTGTTAGGTCTAAAGTTAGTGTTGTACCGATAATAATAGCTAATACTGGAATTAGTTTAAGGGCTATTGGGAGTGGGGTTGTAGGGTGTGCTGGGAAGGTTGTTGAGAGTAATAGCCCTAAAATAATTGTTAGGAGTGTTGGGCGTAGAATAGGGGAGATTTGACTGGTTGTGGTTTCGTGAAATGATATTGATGGTTTGTGGCGGGGGGTGTTGGTGGTTGTGTAGATAAGTATTCGTAGGGTGTATGCGGAGGTTATGGTTGTGGCTGCAAGTGTTATTAGTAGGGCTAGTGAGTTAAGATTTGAGTTAATTATAGTTTCTAGAATTGCATCTTTTGAGTAAAATCCAGATAAGAATGGTATTCCTGCTAGGGCTAGGCTGTTAATTGTGAGACAGGTGGTTGTGATTGGCATGGTGGTTGAGGTGTTTCCTATTTTTCGGATGTCTTGCTCATTTTGTATGCAGTGGATAATAGAGCCTGCGGATAAAAAGAGGGTAGCTTTAAATGTGGCATGGGTTGCTATGTGAAAGATAGCTAATTGTGGAGAGTTGATTCCAATTGCGGTTATTATGAGTCCTAGTTGGCTTGATGTTGAGAAGGCAATGATTTTTTTAATGTCGTTTTGGGCAAGAGCGCAGGAGGCGGCGAATAGTGAGGTAGTCGCTCCTAGGCATAGGCATAGGGTAAGTAAATGTTTTGAGGTGTTAAGTAGTGGGTGTAGTTGTGCTAGCATATAGATGCCTGCAACTACTATGGTGCTGGAATGAAGTAAGGCGGAGACTGGCGTTGGGCCTTCTATGGCTGTTGGGAGTCATATGTGCATAAAAAATTGGGCGGATTTTCCAGTTGCTGCTAGAGTTAGACCTAGGGCAATAAGTATATCTTTGGTTTGTTGGGCGACAGCTTGGTCTAAGTTTCAGGTAGAGTAATTTATAGCAAGAATTGCTATGGTTAGAATTAGTCCAATGTCGCCGATACGATTGTAAATTATCGCTTGTAGGGCTGCGGAGCTTGTGGTGGTGCGTGAGGTTCATCAGTTGATTAAAATAAAGGATATGATTCCTACTCCTTCTCAACCAATAAATAGTTGGAATAGGTTTCCTGCACAGATTAGGGTTACTATGGCGAGTAAGAAAATTAATAGAGCTTTTGTGAAGGTGTTAGTAAGTGGGGTGGGTGAAATATATCAAGTTGCAAATTCTATAATTGATCAAGCAACAAATAGGACGATTGGTAGGAATAGGGCGGAGAGACAGTTTAGTGTGATTGTTAGGGATATGTCTATTAATTTTGTTGAAATAGGTAGGGATACTGAAACAGGTTGGACTTGGTGTTTTAGGACTAGGGTGCTGGGGATTAATGAGGTGATGAAAGCTGTTTTTACTGCGGTTTTTACAGGAATTGGTGTGTATTTTCCTAGTTTTGGAAATAGGGGGGTGACTATGATGAGGATAGTTACTAGTTGTATAGTGAGGGCTGTTATTATCATGGTACTTTTACTTGGACTTGCACCAAGGGGAACGGCTTCTAAGGCCGTTGGATTTCTAGTTTCCTTTAAAAGTGTGTGATGGGGCCGGGAGGTCGGGCCCGGTTTGAAGAGTTAGCAGTTCAGCTTTGTCCCACCGGCCGGGAAGAGGAATAGCTCTATCTTTAGGGTCACGACCTAATGTTATATTTTAACTATCTTGGCTTAAAGTGTTGGTCCTGAAATTAATTCTGGGTTGAGCATGAGTGCTAGAGTTGGAAGTAAATGGAGGGTGAGTAGAAGATATTCTCGGGTGTGTGGTTGGGTTGTTGTTATTTCCTTTGGAAGTTTTCCTTGTTGGGATGAGAATATGTGTATGGTGTATGCTGCTGTTAATGCTGTTCCTGCAGCTGGTATGAGGAATGTAATTGGTGATCAGTTGTAAAGAGCTGAGATGATTATGAGTTCTCCTATAAGGTTGATTGTAGGTGGGAGGGCTAGGTTGGTTAAACATGCTGTTAGTCAGAATATTATTATAAGCGAGGAGGTTTTTTGGAGTCCTCGTATTGTAATTAAGGTGCGTGAGTTAGTGCGTTCGTATACTATGTTGGCGAGGCAAAATATTATTGAGGAGGTTAATCCGTGGGCTACTATTAGTGTTATTGTCCCTGAGATGCTTATTGGGGTTTGGAGTAGGGCAGCCGCAGTTACAAGCCCCATGTGGCTGACAGATGAGTAGGCGATTATGGCTTTGAGGTCTGTTTGTCGGAGGCAGGTTAGGCCTGCTATTACGATTCCCCATAGGGCGAGAAGAATCAGTGGGTAGTGGAGTTTTTCTGTTGGTTGTAGGATGGGTGAGATTCGGATGATTCCGTAACCACCTAATTTGAGTAGGATGGCGGCGAGTACTATGGAGCCTGCAATCGGTGCCTCTACGTGTGCTTTTGGTAATCAGAGATGGATTCCGTATATTGGTATTTTAACTATAAAGGCCATTATACATGCTAGTCATAGTGCATTGTTTGTAAGGCTGGTTGTTTTAAGTTTAAATGTAGAGAATATTATTAGGTTTAGATGGTCTGTTGAGTTGTTGATTGTAAGTAAGGCTATAAGTAGGGGGAGGGATCCTATTAGGGTATAGAATAGGAAATAGTATCCTGCTGTAAGGCGTTCTTGTTGGCTTCCTCAACGTGTGATTAAAATTAGGGCTGGGATGAGGGTGGATTCAAATGAGATAAAGAATAGTAGTAGATTTGTTGTTGATAGGGCAATTATTAGTAGAGTAGTCAGGGCTGTTATATTTAGTAGGAAGATTCGTTTTCGGATTTCTGGTTCGTGTTTTAAGTGATTTTGACTTGCTAAAATTATCATTGGCAGAAGTCATAGAGATAGGATTAGTAGTGGGGCGGAGATTTGGTCTACGGCTACGAATTTGTTTGCGTATTGGTAATTTAAAAGTATTGGTGAGTGAAGTCATTGAAGGCTTAGTGTGGTTAATAGTATTGAGTATGCTGTTATTGTGGGTTGTAGAGTGTTTATTTTTAGCAGTGTACTTGATATTATAATAGCAATTGTTGGTAGGATAATTTTTAACATTGTAATAAATTAAGGTTTTTTATATAGTCGTTGGTGTTTTTTTTTGAGGTAAGTACTAGTAGTGTTAGTCCGGTGCTTGCTTCGCAGGCGGCCAGGGTTATTATGATGATTGGTATTGCAGCAGTGTTTGGAGAATTAGTTGATAGTATGGTTAAGATTATAAATAGGCTTAGGGTTATGGTTTCAATCCCTAGTAATATTGATATTATGTGTGTGCGGTTTATTACGGTTCCTGTGAAGGCAAGTAGGAATGTAGTTAGCAGTATGACGTTGGTTGTGGATATAAAAAGATCTGATAAGTCAGATTTGCTATTTCGAAGATAGCTGTTTTGGGTTAAACTAATCTCTTATTTTGATCATTCTAGGGCCCCTTGAGCCCATTCGTATGCTAGTCCGATTGCTAGGAGGGTGAGTAGAGAAAGTGCTCAGATGGTGGAGTGGGTTGGGGCAGTGTTAGTGGCTCATGGTATGGGTAGTAGTAGGGCGATTTCTAGGTCAAATAGTAGGAAGAAAATTGCAATTAAGAAGAATTGTAGGGAGAATGGTAGGCGCGAATTTCCGAATGGGTCAAATCCACATTCATATGGGGATGTTTTTTGTAGGTTTGTTGATTTTGGTGGTAGTAAGATAATGGCTATTATTATGATTTGTGGTAGGGCTGCTAGAATTATGAGGATTGTTGCTGGGGTTATTTACTACTCCTTAGCTGTGTAAGATTGGGCGGTTGGAAGCCGCATGTATTGTATTATACTAGGGTAGTTATGATCCTCATCAGTAGATTGAAGTGTATAGGAAGATTCATACGACGTCAACGAAGTGTCAGTATCAGGCAGCTGCTTCAAAGCCGAAGTGGTGGGAGGTTGTGAAGTGGTATTGTAGTTGTCGTAGAAGACAAGTAATGAGGAATGTTGTTCCGATAATTACGTGTAATCCGTGGAATCCGGTGGCTACGAAGAAGATTGATCCGTAGGCTCCGTCTGAGATTGTAAATGGGGCTTCTAGGTACTCTATGGCTTGTAGTGCGGTAAAATATAGTCCTAGTAGGACGGTTGCAGTAAGGGCTTGGATGGTGTTTTTTCGTGATCCTTCTATAATTGAGTGGTGTGCTCAGGTTACGGTGAAGCCAGATGTGAGTAGAACTATTGTGTTTAGTAGGGGGATTTCAAATGGATCCAGGGATTTGATTCCTTTTGGGGGTCATTGAAGGCCGAGTGGGTGTGATGGGTTTAGGCTGAGGAAGAAAAATGTTCAAAAAAATCCGAAGAAAAATAAAACTTCTGATGTAATAAACAGAATTATTCCGTAGCGTAGGCCTTTTTGTACTTTTTTGGTGTGGTGTCCCTGAAATGTGGCCTCTCGTGTAATGTCTCGTCATCATTGGTCTGAGGTGAGGGAAATTGTTAATAGTCCAATTTCTAGGGTGGTTGGGATTTTGGTGTGTATTCATATTCCTAGGCCTCATGTAGTTAGTAGGGCGGCTATGGCTGCTAGGATTGGTCATGGGCTTGGGTTTACTATGTGGAATGGGTGGGTTTGATGTTTCATTAGGAGTTTTCTTGTAAGTATAGGATTAGTAAGAGTGTAAATACATAAGCTTGAATTATAGCTACTGCGATTTCTAGGATTGTGAATAGTATTAGTGTGATGGTTGGTATAAGTGTAAGTGATGGGAAGATTATAGTTGTTGTTAATGATGTAGTTGAAATTAGTTGTAGAAGAAGGTGGCCAGCAGTAAGGTTTGCTGTTAGTCGTACTCCTAGGGCTAGAGGGCGGATAATTAGGCTGATGGTTTCTACTACAATTAGGATTGGGATAAGTGGAATTGGTGTGCCTAGTGGTAGTAAATGGGCTATTGTTTTGGTTGGTTGTGTTCGTAGGCCTGTTAATACGGTTCCTAGTCATAGGGGAAGAGCTAGCGATAGTGTTAATGAGAGTTGTGTTGTTGGGGTGAAGGTGTATGGGAGTATTCCTAGGATGTTGATTGTGAGGATTAATAAAATAAGGGAAGTTAGGATCGGTGTTCATTTGTGGGTTGGTGAGGTAGATGTTGGTATTAAGTATTTAATGATGTTTTTGGTTAGTCAGGAAGTTAGTGTAATAAGTCGGCTTGATTTTAGTCGTTTTTGTGATAAGTTGATTAGTATTAGTGGGTAAAATAGGGTAATTGGTAGTAATGATAGTCCTATAATGGTTGGGATTGAAAATTGGGTAAATAGGTTGGTTATCATGGTCAGGTGGATTGAGTATAGTTTGGTTTTGGTGTTTTAGTTGGAGTGGTGTGTGTTTGTGTGGTTGTTAGCTTTGTGATAAGAAGGATTATTGTTATTCAGGTAATAACTATAACAAAAAATCATGGGGATGGGTTTAGTTGAGGCATGCATCAGGGGGAAAAAATTTCCCTTCTTTAGCTTAAAAGGCTAGTGCTTTGCAAGCTTCTTGATGTTAAGAGTTGTTGAATAGTGAAGCTCAGTTTTCGAAGTGGATTATTGGTAGTGACTCTACTGAGATTGGTATAAAGCTGTGATTGGTTCCGCAGATCTCTGAGCACTGTCCGTAGAATACACCTGGTCGGAGTGATATGAATGTGAGTTGGTTTAGGCGTCCTGGGACGGCGTCTGTTTTGATGCCTATTGTGGGGATGGTTCATGAGTGGAGGACGTCATCTGATGAAATTAGTATACGAATGATTGTTGATATTGGGAAGACTATTCGATTGTCAACTTCTAGTAGGCGGGGGCTTCCCTTTGTAAGAAATTGTTCTTTGATTATATATGAGTCAAATGTGATGGTTTCATAGTCTGAGTATTCATAGCTTCAGTATCATTGGTGTCCTATGGTTTTGATTGTTAGGTGTGGGTGTTCTGGGTCTTCTACTAAATATAGGGTTCGTATTGATGGGGCGGCAATGAAGATTAGGATTGTGACTGGGAGGGCAGTTCATAAGAATTCTAGTTGGTTTGCATCTGTTGTTGAGATAATATATAGTTTGGTGGTGGTAATTGTTAATAGGGTTGCTATAATTGATAATCCAATTATGATTAGTATAGTTATGGCAAGGTCGTGGAAGTATAGTAGTTCTTCTATTGTTGGTGAGGTTGCATTGTTAAATAGTGCTTGGGTAGCTTCTGCCATTAAGGCCCGCCTGAATAGTTGGCAATTTAAGTCTGACGGACTCATGTAATTTTTTTACTAGGGTCTTAGGTATAAGAGAGAAGCTAAGTGGATATGCGATTGGTTTGAAACCAGTTATAGGGGGTTCGAGTCCTTCCTTTCTTGTTTGTTGGATTATTGGTGGGGTGTTGAATGTATGTTGGGGTGGTGGGGTGCCTTGGGTTCATTCTTGTGATTTAGTGTCTGTTGTAATGGGTGTGGTAAGTCGTTTTTTGGAAAATGCTTCTCATAGAATTGCGATTATGGAGATAGCGCTGGTAAAGGAGATGATTGACCCTGTTGTGGATATTGTGCTTCAGATGGCATAGGCGTCTGGGAAGTCTGAGTATCGTCGTGGTATTCCTGCGAGTCCTAGTATGTGTTGTGGGAAAAAGGTGATGTTTACTCCTGTAAATATTGTTCAGAATTGGGCCTTTGCTATGGTTTGGTTTAATGAATATCCTGTTAGTATTGGAAATCAGTATGTTAGTCCGGCTAAAATAGCGAATACTGCTCCCATGGATAGTACGTAGTGGAAGTGGGCGACTACGTAGTATGTATCATGGAGTATCGTGTCAATAGAAGAGTTTGATAGCATGATTCCGGTTAGGCCGCCGAGTGTGAATAGGTAGATGAATCCTGCAGCTCAAAATATTGGTACGGTTCAGTGGATTTTTCCGCCAAAAATTGTGGCAGCTCAGCTGAATACTTTGATTCCGGTGGGGACTGCAATGGTTATAGTGGCTGCTGAAAAGTAGGCTCGGGTGTCAATGTCAAGTCCTACTGTAAATATGTGGTGTGCTCAGACAATAAATCCTAGGACGGTAATGGCTAATATGGCTCATACTATGCTTACGTAGCCGAATGGTTCTTTTTTGCTTGAGTGGTGTATGACAATATGTGAGATGATACCAAATCCTGGTAGGATTAGAATATATACTTCTGGGTGTCCGAAGAATCAAAATAGATGTTGGAATAAGATTGGGTCTCCTCCACCATTTGGGTCGAAGAATGTTGTGTTTAGATTTCGGTCTGTTAATAGTATTGTGATTGCTGCTGCTAGGACTGGTAGCGAAAGGAGGAGAAGGACTGCTGTAAGGAATACTGATCATACGAATAGGGGTCAGTTATGTGGGGATATGTGGTGTGGGGATATGTTGATGCAGGTAGTGATGAAGTTGATTGCGCCGAGGATTGAGGATGCTCCTGCTAGATGTAGTGCGAAGATGGCAAGGTCTATTGATGGGCCCGCGTGTGCTAGATTTCCTGATAGTGGTGGATAGATGGTTCATCCTGTTCCTACACCTGAGTTAAATCAAGCAGAGGATACAAGAAGTAGGAAGGCGGGTGGTAAAAGTCAGAAGCTTATGTTATTTAGGCGTGGGAATGCTATGTCCGGAGCGCCTAGTATTAGTGGTACGAGTCAGTTTCCGAATCCTCCAATCATGATTGGTATTACTATGAAGAAGATTATAGTTAGTGCGTGGTATGTAATGAACATGTTGTACAGTGAGTCTCCCCCTGATGATTGTCCTGGTTGAATTAATTGTATTCGGACTATTAGGCTGGTGACGGATCCGGAGATTCCGGCTATAATTCCGAATACGAAGTAAAGAGTTCCGATGTCTTTGTGGTTTGTGGATAGGAATCATCGATTTATAGTTGACATTGTAAAGGTGGCTGATAATAGGCGGTGGGTTGTAATTCCATTTATGAGGTGTATCTCTCTTTACATTGGTCTAAAAGTAGTGTCTGAGTGCAAATCAGATGGTGGGTTTAAGATACAACCCTTAGACTTGTGGTGGAGTTGATGCTTAGTGGTTGGCGTGTTAGCTGTTAACTAATATTTTGTGGGATCAAGGCCCTCCAACTCCTGGAAGCCTTAGTTTAATTAAAGTGTCTGATTTGCAATCAGGAGATGTAGAATAGTTCTATAGGTTTTAGGCAGAGACTAAGAGGGTAGCTCTTATTTAGGGCTTTGAAGGCCCTTGGTTTAGTTTATCCTAAGTCTCTATGTTAGTAGGGCTGGTAGGATTGTGATGTTGAATAGGGCGATTGGGGTTAGGATTGTTGTAATTTGATAGTAGTTGGGTTTGAGTCGTCAGAGTGTGGTTGATTGGGTTGTGGTTGGTGAGGTTGTTGAAGCTAGTAGGTATGTTGTTCGTAGGTAGAAGGTCAGGCTTAGTAAAGAAAGGATGGCTATGGTTGTTGCGGCTGGGGTTAATTTGTGTATTACTAATTTATCTAGAATAAGTAGTTTTGGTGTGAATCCTGTTAGTGGGGGGAGTCCTGCTATGGAAAGTAGGAGAAGTATTATGATGATGGTGGCGGTTGGGGCATGGGCTCATGTTGTTGTTATAGTTTGTAGGGTTTTTGATGATGAGGACGTTAGTAGTAGAAAGAATGGGGTGGAAACGGTTATGTAGATGATGATATTTGTTAGGGCGATGTTTGGTGCGATTGAAATTACTGCTATTGTTCATCCAAGGTGGGCGATTGATGAATAGGCTATTATTTTTCGTAGTTGGGTTTGGTTGATTCCTCCTCATCCGCCTACTAGGATGGATAGTAGGCCAATTGGTAGAAGGATGTTTGATTGAATGTGGTTTGAGATTATGTAAAGTAGTGTAATTGGGGCGATTTTCTGCCAGGTTGTAATAAGTAGGGTGGTAGTTAGGGTAGATCCTTGTAGTACTTCTGGCAGTCAGAAGTGGGCTGGGGCAGCCCCTATTTTTATTGTTAGGGCTGAGATTATTAGGATGCAGGATAGTTTGTTGTTGAGTTGTGTGATGTCCCATGATCCTGTTTGTCAGGCATTTAATGTGCTTGAGAATAGTATAAGTGCGGAGGCTATTGCTTGGGTTAGGAAGTATTTTGTTGCGGCTTCTGTTGATCGTGGGTGTTTTTGCTTTGTAATTACTGGGAGGATGGAAATTATGTTTAGTTCTAGGCCTAGTCATGCTGTTAATCAGTGGTTGGCTGATGTAACTGTTAATGTGCTGATAATAATTCCTAGTGTGATTATGAAGAGGGCTATTGGTGACATTGTTAGGGGGTGTGTTCACCGTTTTTGGGGCATGGGCCCAACTGCTTAATGTAGCATACCCTAGCGGGAAGTGGGAGTATCAATTCCATGTCTGCTTTATCAAAGTAGTCCTTGGTGTTTCGGGCACGCTTCCATGTAGAGAATAGTATAGGTGGGAGTACTAAAAATTTTGAATTTTTAAATGGCCTTCGAATCCTCTTTCTCTAGAAGTTGTTGGGGGGGGCTGAGGCTATGGCTAATGGTGTAATAATGAATAGGAGGCAGCAAGTTAAGGTGATTGGGAGGAATTGTTTTCATAGGAAGATGTATTAGTTGGTCGTATCGGAAACGCGGGTAGGCTGTTCGGATTCAGATGAAGCCCATAGTTAGTAATGTGGTTTTTGTTATTAAGTTTGTTGTGAATAGGCTAGGGTCTGTGTTGATGCTAGGGCAAAGGAATAAAATAGAAGATAAGATGTTTATTGTTAGAATGTTTGAGTATTCTGCCAGGAAAAATAGGGCGAATATTCCTCCTGAGTATTCTACGTTAAATCCGGATACTAATTCTGACTCTCCTTCTGGTAGATCGAATGGGGCTCGATTTGTTTCTGCTAGGGTGGAGATATATCATATTATTGCTAGGGGTCATGTTATGGTTAGTAATCATGTTTTTTCTTGTGTGGTTATAAAGAGTTGTAATGTATATCCGCCTGTTTGTGAGGCTAAGCATATTAATATTAATCCAAGAGTTACTTCGTATGACAGGGTTTGGGCAACGGCGCGTAGAGACCCGAGTAGTGGATATTTTGAGTTTGATGCTCATCCTGCTCATAGGGTGGTGTAGACGGCCATACTTGATGTGGCTATAATGAATAGAAGTCCTAAGTTTATGTTAAATAGTGGGTGTGGTATTGTTAGTGGGGTTCATATTAATAGGGCTAAGGAGAAGGCTAGTGCTGGGGCTGTTGTAAATATGACTGGGGATGATCGTGTTGGGTGGATGGGCTCTTTAATAAGTAGTTTGATTCCGTCGGCTATTGGTTGTAGCAGGCCTTGTGGGCCGATTGTGTTTGGTCCTTTTCGTAGCTGTGTGGAGCCAAGAGTTTTTCGTTCTAGAAGGGTTAAGAAGGCAATCGCTATGAGTGCTGGGATAATAATTGAGATTAAGCTTAGAATATGGGGTGTTCAGGTTGATATAGTTTTGGTGAGACGATTTGAACGTCTAATTAGGGGTTTTAAGCCCCTTGCATTAAGATCCATTCTGCCACACCAAAGTTTGTTTGGGAATTACTTTTCTTGTAGTGGTATTTTTATATTTAATGCTTGATTTTTGTGCAGCATAGTAATATTAAGGCGTATTTGTAAAATGGGCCTTGCTTCAGTGGTCCTTTCGTACTGGCTGGAGCGTTTAAGTAGATAAAGACCGACCTGGATTGCTCCGGTCTGAACTCAGATCGCGTAGGATTATTAATCGTTGAACAAACGAACCCTTAATAGCTTCTGCACCATTAGGTTATCCTGATCCAACATCGAGGTCGTAGGTATTCTTGTTGATATGAACTCTTCAAGAATGTGGCGCTGTTATCCCTGGAGTAGCTTGGTTCTTTAATCAGTTATACTGGGTCGGTGTGGATGGTCGTTTAGACTTGTTTGTCTTGACGATATGGTTTGAGGTTTTGTTTCTCTGTAGTTGCCCCAACTAAAAGTGTTTGTCATGGGTTGACAGTTTATTTTAAGTTTCACAGGGTCTTTTTGTCTTACTTTGTTATTCCTGCTTTTGTACAGGGAGATCAGTTTCATTGACCTACCTAAAGAGACAGTTTCTTTCTCATGTGGCCATTCATACAGGTCCTTATTTAAAGGACAAGTGATTGCGCTACCTTCGCACGAGTTATCGCGGCCGTTTAAGGGGGTTCCTCACTGGGCAGGCAGTACCTTTAATACTTGGTTAGCTAATGGCTATGTTTTTGTTAAACAGTTGGAAAGATGGTTTGCCGAGTTCCTTTTTAGGTTGTTGGTCTTTCTTGTGAACAATCCTGAGTTGGGGTTACAGTTGGTTGCATGTATTAAGTAAGGTTGTGTCATTCGGTCTTTTTTGGTCTGATGAGTGTTAAAGTCTTGTTCTAGAGAGTGTCTCTTATTACTAGTTCTAGCATCGTTTCTTCTATTGTTATATAGAGTGGCCTGGGGTGGTAATAGGAAGTTGTTATGATTGTTGGTATTTTTTGGTTGTTCCTGTGACGTTATATTTTGTGGTGGCTGCTTTGAGGCCTACTGGTTGGGTGTTTATGCTTTTTCTCTATTTTGGGCTGTATCCCATGTCAATTGAGCTGAGCCTCAGTTGACTATCTCTTGGATATTGGGTTCATTAGTGGAGAATGGTTTGATATCCAAGGTCGAACTTAAATTCGTTTATCAGGCAACCAGCTATCGGCAAGTTCGTTAGGCTTGTCACCTCTATTTTTAAGTCATCCCATTCTTTTGCTACAGAAACGGGTTCGTCCTATAGACTGCTTAAAAATAGCTCACTTGCATTCGGGGGGGCAGGCTTGGATTCATCTTGTCTGCTTTGTACTTGCTAGACGGTGATGCAAAAGGTATGTGGGTTTATCTCTGCTATGTTGTGCTGGTGTTATATTTAGTGTTTTTCCTTTGCAGTACTTTCTCTATTGCGTCGAATGTTGATGTTCAATCACATTTACTGATCTATTATAATGTTTTAGGTGAAGTTGGTGGTTGGTTTGTGGGTTTGGGTGGGCTTAAGGATGGCTCAGAAAGGCTGTAGGGTGGCATCTTCCGATTGTTAAACGGATACTTTAAGTGTAAGTTACTTTCTGCTCCAAGCACACCTTCCGGTGCGCTTACCATGTTACGACTTGCCCCATCTTCAAATGTTGTTTAAAGATGGGGGTGACGGGCGGTTTGTGCGTACCCCAGAGCGTGGTTTCAGATCAGTGTTCTTAGTGATCTTACTACTAAATCCTGCTTTTATCCAAATTTAGGGTTCAGTTTGGATACCGTTTGGCCAGTGTTATTGGCATTGTAGCCCATGCGTGCCACCTCGTAAGCTGCACCTTGACCTGTCGTTTTTATGGGTGAGGTTGTTTTGCTCCGTTCTCTTGGGAGATAGGCTGACGACGGCGGTATACAGGCTGGAAATTGCAAGGGGTGGTGAGGTTGATCGCGGGTTATCGATTATAGCACAGGCTCCTCTAGGTTGGTATGGGGTACCGCCAGGTCTTTTGAGTTTCGGGCTGTGGCCTCTACTTTTCTGGTGGGTGTGATGTTTACAGCTAAGCATAGTAGGGTGTCTAATCCTAGTTTGTTTCTTAGCCTTCGTGGGTTGGATAACCATTGGTTTTAAGATCTTGTGTTGGGTTTCTCATGTGGTTTTGTATCACGTAGTAGCTCTAATTTATTCTTAAGTTTAATGGTTTAAGGTCCTAGCCACTTTTTGTACCGTTGGTGTTATCTTGAGTCCTTGAAGCCGTTTAGCCGCGGCTGCTGGCACGGATGTTGGCCGACTCTGTTAACCATTGCTAGGTCGGGTTTAAGGGTGTTGGTGGCCCATGGCCTAATGTTTGTTACTGCTGCATGTCCGTGGGGATGTGGCTGGTATGCTAGGCGTCTTAGGGAAGTCCCTGATGCCGGCTCCTGGGTTGTTTGTCAGGGCGTACTCACTGGGGTGTGGATGCTTGCATGTATAGGTATGGTTGTAGATAACTCTAAGCCTGGGACCAAGGCTTTTGTCTTTGGAGCAAGGCTCGTCTTAGTGTCTTCAGCACTATGCTTTGGTTGTAAGCTACAATAAC